GTCCAATAGGATTTGAACCCATACCAAAGGTTTAGAAGACCTCTGTCCTATCCATTAGACAATGGACGCCTTTCAGTTCGATTTTTTCGCTTTTTTACTCTTTGACCTTCCTTTTTTTATTCTAAAATAAAATCGAATTGTATGTGAGATGACAAAATTTTTGTAATTGCGTATTCAACTCGACGATGCATTAATAAATATAGAATAGAGCGGGTAGCGGGAATCGAACCCGCATCGTTAGCTTGGAAGGCTAGGGGTTATAGTCGACGTTGATTTATCATTTTTAACGTCTCTAATTCAAAACCGAACATGAAACTTTGGTTTCATTCGGCTCCTTTATGGAAAATGGAGAAATTTCCAGGTCCAAATCTAAGACGGGAACGAAATTACAAAAAAATTTCACCCATAACATCTATGTCAGCTTTTTGTATGAATGCAGTCAATTTAAAACAACTCGCTTTCTAGATGATCCCTCTAGAGGAGGGGATTCTAACAATCTTTCTAGTTACTTCGTTCTCTATTTCTATTTGAGAGAATCCTAAGGAAAAAGGTTTTGTTTCCACCGAGCTAAAAGAAACAAAAAGAAAAATGTTCATTGAAGCCTCTAGTAAACTAAAGTCATCATTTAATAGCTATTTTGCTTCTCTCTATAAAAACAAGGAAGATTTAGTTACGATTAGAAACCTACTTTTTTATCTTTATCCATAGATCTATTACTCATATTCATTTAATTGGAAGTATTGATTCAATACTCATATTTATTTAATTGGAAGTGAAGTATTGATCCAATAAAAAAAAAAAATTCATGTTTCGTAATTTGATAATCCAAATTTTCAATTTAAAATTGACCTTTGGATACAAATCGTGAGAATGTATAATTTTCCTCAAATTTGTCATTGAGAGGTAAAGGATAAATTCCTTTTAAAAAATAAAGGTTTTGATCGGAATAGTAATCAAACCGGGAGACCCTTTAACAATTAAAGGGTTAATAGAACGAATCACACTTTTACCACTAAACTATACCCGCTACAGTTCGATTATTGTATCGAAATGGAACTTTTGTCGAACACTGAAATTCGACGAAATTAAGATAGGATCATAAAAGAATCATGAAATTGAAAGTATTGGCGTTTTTCGTAGGAGGACTTAATCAGATAATCAAAAGAGAACTAAAATTAACTAAAAAAAAGTTCTATTTTTTGGGCTTTGATAGATATGGTTCAAGAAAATTGCAAAAGTTATAACTAGAACAGAAAAACATTGTGCAGTTTTCAATTTTTTTCTTTTATTTAGATTCAAAAAAAAAATTGAAAAAATGGAAGAAAAGATAATAAGAAATGTTGGTTTTAGAATAGAAACAGTTCTTTTTCTTATTGTTCTTGCTTTTGCTTCAATAACAATGATTTTTTTCATAGATAAATCATTTTTTTTAGTATATACTTAAAATGATAAATGATCTAAAAAGGGGCCTGGCGAGGTACTGATCAGGCCAGGCCGCGGGAATAATAAAAAGTTCTTTCGTGAAGAAGTCTTTTTTTTGAATTATTAAAATTTTATTTTATAAAATTCTTTATTTTAAAATATAATTATTAATATTGAATCTTTCAAATTTTTCTGATTTTATCTAAATCTAACAGATTGGGATTTCAGATAAATCTAGTACTTATACTTAGATGTATTACACAAGACAACTTGTATATTAGATATATATTATTGTAATATATTATATAAATAATATAAAATAGATAATTATCTATTTTTATAAAATTATCTATTTTCTAGTATTTTTATTTGAATATAAATTTTATTATTTTCAATGCAATGGGGAGAGATGGCTGAGTGGACGAAAGCGTCGGATTGCTAATCCGTTGTACGACTCGTTCGTACCGAGGGTTCGAATCCCTCTCTTTCCGTTTCCGTTGATGATTTACTCTATTGATTTCTCGTTCGAATTTTGTAAATTCTTTTGGATTTTGAAAAATTCAATATATATCAAAAAAAAAATCGAATGTTAATTTAAAATAACAAATAGGAAATAATATGATATCTATTTTTTATAGATGAAAAATCAAGAAAAGAAACCCTTTTTTATTCTTCGCGTCCAGGATTACGCCCTGGATCATTAGATAAGAATCCGAAAATGAATAGAGAAACAAAGAATATTACTACTGTGTAAACAAAGAGTTTGAGAGTAAGCATTACACAATCTCCAAGATCATTTTTTTTGGAAAAAAAAAGAGAATAGATTCTCGATTTTTATAACATATATCTTCTTTTTTTATTTGATAACGAAAACTAAAATAGGTTTTAGAAATCGAAATGAATTTTTTGTAATTGTTATAAAAATATATAATATAAAAGTAATTGTTATAAAAATATATAATATAAAATTTTTTATTATCTTATCTATTATTATCTTACTTATCAATAATTTTTTTATACCCACTTTTTTCTATTTTATTTTGACGGATCACAATAAGGTTTTTCATTGCAAAAAAAATAGTTATAATAGGAAAAAAAACAAGGTGATCTGGATTATGGCTATTCAAAAATTTTAATGTTTGAATCAAAGGTTCATACTGGAAGATTTGTCTGATCTTATCAATTAGTAGAATCGTTTTTTCTCAAAAAAAGCATTCATTTTTCTAGTACAAGATGAAATAGATTATCGAAAACTTACAGCAGCTTGCCAAACAAAGGCTAAGAGAAAAAAAAGTAGAGGTATGACTGGCATGAAATCTACGATTGGACTCAAAAAAGCGTAGGCCTCAGGTAATTTGGCTAATAAAAAACTATTCGAATAAAGGGCAGAATTAATACAGATCAAACTAAAGATATTAAGCATAACATAAATTTTGTTTTTTTTTTAGATAATATAATTGTATTTTGATTGAGTTATTGATAGAAGTGAAAAAAAAAAAGATAGACCAAAAATCTTTCTTTTTTTTTTTCTAAACTTAGTTACTCAACCAAAAAAGTTTCCATTCTCAAAGGAGAATAGAAAAAATTCTACTTTCATGCAATATCTTAATGGAATTATATGTAATGATCAATAAATGAAATTTAATTCGATATCTTCATCGGTCAAAATAATAACAACAGAATCTAATTGATTCTTTCGATATTTTGGATGGAATTGACGAACAATCGATAACAATATTACTGTTTAGTAGTGTCGAATAGAAATCAAAGTGGGGCGTGGCCAAGTGGTAAGGCATCGGGTTTTGGTCCCGCTATTCGGAGGTTCGAATCCTTCCGTCCCAGAGAATTATTTACTATATTCAATATACTATTTATTAGTAAATAATTTAGGTTTTTAAAAGTGGAATAGTGGATAGAATTTTATTCTTTCGGATAATGAGTCTAACCAAAAGAAATCTTATCTTTTTTTTCACATTTCACAAATTCCCAAAAAAATAAGTGTTCAAATGACACGGAGATACAATTAATTGGAGATTTAAACAAGATGGGGTTATAGATTACATACATGAATTTGAATAAAAAAAAAGATGAACCTTTAGCATAATCATATATTCATCTTCTTATACTTATTCAATTATTTCTATTATAATAGAAGAATTGAATTTTTACAATCGATAATTTCATTTTGATTTATGGTTTAGTGCTTATTAATTTTTTAAATTAATGATTGAGAAACATGGATTTTTTTTGTAAGGATGATCAAATGTCGCCTTTATTAGATTATCGTATTTTAGTTGTCTTTATTGTAATTGTTTGTATTTGGAATTTTTCATTTTTTTATCGAAATTGAAAACAGAATAATATAAATAATATATTATTATATATAGAAAATATTATATAAATAGTATATAAAAAATTTATTATTATATTCTAAAAAATTAATAATATAGTATTCTTTTTTAATTTGTAATTAGAAATACTGTTTTAAATATAAAAAAATTAACTAAATCAAATATATAAATAGAATATTAATATTTATTCTATTTTTATATTTAAAAAATTGATAATTTATAAAATAAGTTAAAATAACTAATAATAACTTAGGATAGATTAGATATTTATGTACCGACTGTCTTGACTCAACCAATGACTATTCATGATTACATAATTGAATCAACCGTCTAGCGGTTCCAAATTTGAGGAATGTTATGGTAAAACTTCGTTTGAAACGATGTGGTAAAAAGCAACGTGCGACTTGAAGGCCATGATCCATTGTGGATTTTTACATCCATCATTCTTTTATAAAGGATGCTCTTGACTCGACATCGTTTGTTCCACTCCAACCCCGCATTTTTGTTGGGGTGTAATGGAAATAGTACATGATGGAGCTCGAGTAGAAAGTATTGATTCTTATCTTAAGGGAAAAGGGTCTAGGGTTAGTATCAATCAATAAGTTGGAACAACTTCGTAAGTATATCTTTGACAGGGAAATCGAAAGGCTACAAATCAATCAAGTTTCAAATTCCAAAGGAAATTTTATTGGAATTGATAACAAAAACTTTTCGATCAAAAAAAATTATATATATTTTTTATATCGAGCAGAAATTTCCGCTCCTATGATTCTCTTCTTTGATAGAAAGAAATATTGATATAAAGAAAAAACAAAAAACGTATGTTGCTACCGTTTTTGAAAGGATTAAAAATCAACGAAGTAATGTCTAAACCTAATGATTCAAAACAAAGATAAAGGATTCCGGAACAAGGAAACACCCTTTAGTATTTTAATTGCCACAACAATGGGATTTGGATCAGAATACAGAATTCAAATCGATTCTAAATAGGCTATTTTTCTATTATTTAGATTCCATTTTGTTTATTGTTTATTAAAGGGTATTCGAGACTGCTCAATAAACAACATTCAAAAGAATTTTCTTTTGGGTTATTTAAGAGTTATTCAACTTGAGTAATGAGTATACAAATGATTTAATTTTTTTTTTCTAATTTAATTTCTTATTTTAGCAACTTTTTTAATTTGCCATTCTAATTTTTATATACATAACTTTGAATCATTTTTCTCGAGCCGTACGAGGAGAAAACTTCCTATACGTTTCTAGGGGGGGTTTCTTATTGATCTAATCTATCCCAATGAGCCGTCTATCGAATCGTTGCAATTGATGTTCGGTCCCGAAGAGAGGGAAGAGATTTGCGGAAAGTGGGTTTTTATGATCCAATAAAGAATCAAACTTATTTAAATGTTCCTGCTATTCTATATTTTCTTGAAAAAGGAGCTCAACCTACAGAAACCGTTTATGATATTTTAAGGAGGGCAGGAGTTTTGAAAGAATTTTGATTTAATCAAACGAAGTTCTTTTAATGAAATAAAAAAAGAAAAGGAATAAGGTTGTAGTTTGTTATAATTTTTTTCATTCTTCTTTCGCTATTCATGTAGGTTTTTTGTGTAGTGCCAATCCAACACAAATTTTTCTTATACTTAACTTAAATTGTTCTACTTCGATTTCAATTTTCTAATTTCTATCATATTTATATTTTGTTTATTACAATTTCATTTTACCTTGTAATTGTATTATTCATATTGACAAGAGTGTATTGAACAAATATAATTCAATCGTAAAGTATAAATTAATATAAAATTAGATGGTTTATTTCTGTCTTCTGCCCAACACATAGGTTTTTTCTTTTAAAAAAAGATTCATTGAATTTGTTGCGATATAAAACTAGGATTCAAAACAAAAAATGGATAATATTTGATTTGGTCTAAAAATCTTTATTTATCTAATAATCTTGTGTATTGTCATGTATTATCATTTGATCCGTTTGTTTTGATTTCACGCTAATTTAACATTTTGATTACAATCCCTTTTTTGTTTATTTGGATCCCGATTGTCTCTACATAAATATATATCTATTTTTGGGGTTGCTAACTCAACGGTAGAGTACTCGGCTTTTAAGTGCGACTAGGATCTTTTACATATTCGGATGAAGCAAAGGATTCGTCTATATCATCGGTATAATTTATAAGACCACGACTGATCCTGAAAAGAAATGAATGGAAAAAAGAGCATGTCGTATCAATAGAGAATTCGGAGACTATTTGATTCTTACCAAATCGGTACAAAAATTTATTTGAATTCTTGGAGGGGACCGATATGAATTCAAATATGGGTCAATTGAATAAATGGATCGAGCCTTAATGGTTCAAATTCTAGGGAAAGAAAAAGCAACGAGCTTATCTTCGTGATTAGAATGATTACCCGATCTAATTAGACGTTAAAAACAAATTAGTGCCGGATACGGGAAAATTTTCTCCCACAAGGGGATTTTTTATTTTTTAGTGAATCCTAACTATTTTGCTAAATTAGCCATTCTTTATATGGAGATGAATGTGTAGAAGAAACAGTATATTGATAAAGATACTTTTTCTAAAATCAAAAGAGCGATTTGGTTGAAAAAATAAAGGATTTCTAATCATCTCGTTTTATTATCCTATAAGAAATTAGATGAAAAAAATACGGAATCCGTTAATGAATTTACCCGTTTCCGAGGTCTTTTTTATTTGATAATAAAAACCTTGTTTTGCCTGTATCGCACTATGTATCATTTGATAACCCAATAAATCCTCTTAATATTTTTTATTTTTGTTTTCGGTTTAATTTTTAATGGAAGAATTCCAAAGATATATAGAACTAGATAAGTTTTGGCAACATAAATTTTTCTATCCACTTATTTTGCAGGAATATATTTATGCATTTGCATATAATCATGGTTTAAAAAAATCGATTTTGTTGGAAAATGCAGTCGACAAAAAATACAGTTTACTAATCGTGAAACGTTTAATTACTCGAATGTATCAACAGAATCAGATCATTTTTTCGCCTAATTCTTTTAGCCAAAATGCTTTTTTGGGGCACATGAAGAATTTATATTCTCAAATGATATCGGAAGCATTTGCAGTCATTGTGGAAATTCCATTTTACCTGCTGTTAATATCTTCCCTAGATAAAAAAGAAATTGTCAAATTTCATAATTTGAGATCAATTCATTCAATATTTCCTTTTTTAGAGGACAAATTCTTACATTTAAATTATGTATTAGATATATTAATACCTTATCCTATCCATCTAGAAATCTTGGTTCAAACTCTTCGTTACTGGGTGAAAGATGCCTCTTCTTTGCATTTATTACGATTCTTTCTTTATGAGTATCGTAATTGGAATAATCTTAGTACCTCAAAAAAATCCATTTCTATTTTTTCAAAAAGCAATAAAAGATTATTCTTGTTTTTATATAATTTCCATATATGTGAATATGAATCCATTTTTGTTTTTCTCCGCAACCGATCCTCTTATTTACGATCAACTTCTTTTGGAGCCCTTCTTGAACGAATTTATTTCCACGGAAAGGTAGAATATCTAGTCAAAGTTTTAACTAAAAATTTTCGGGTTCTCTTCTGGCTTTTCAAAGATCCATTCACACATTATGTTAGGTATCAAGGAAAATCAATTCTAGCTTCAAAAGGTACATCTCTTATGATGCATAAATGGAAATATTACCTTATCA